GATTCAAGATATTGCATCGAATCATGTAATGAAGAGATTCTCCCTGTCCCTTGAACCAAATTCTTAGAGAAAAAAATGATTTTCGATAACTTCTTGATTCCTCTTCCCAGATTTATCGTTTATGAATTTCCTGGCGTAGTGTGAGATAGAGATAGGCATATCTCATTTTAACAATGACTGAACCAATGAACGAAAGTGGGAGAAATGGAACTTAACCCCCTTTTTCTTTTATGACGGACAAATCGCTCCCTGAACGAATCCTAATCCTATCCTTCGTATTATTTTTATTTAATATAAAATTTAATATAAATAATATATTAATATCGATTTCTATAAATAGATTTCAATATAGAATGGCGATTAGAATGAATGATTCATGAACATGAATATGAATTGACGAATCAAAAATGCTATGAAATCATCAAAAACGGAAAGATCCCTCGGGTCTAATCATACCATTCCATTATATTGACAATTTCCAAAACTGTTCATACTATGATCAGAGTCTGATGGCGGTTGGGCAAGTATGCCCCTATCGTCTAGTGGTTCAGGACATCTCTCTTTCAAGGAGGCAGCGGGGATTCGACTTCCCCTGGGGGTAGGGTGTAGGGTACTACAAAAGAAAATTGATCGTGGATTATCAATAAGCCTCAAATTGATTCTTGCTGGGTCGATGCCCGAGCGGTTAATGGGGACGGACTGTAAATTCGTTGGCAATATGTCTACGCTGGTTCAAATCCAGCTCGGCCCAATAATTTGCCAATCTACCATGAACTGGTATAACTCCCCTGTCCTTCAGAAATATCTGATACGGAGGAATAAAAAAGAATCGCATTTTCTGCTATATCCCCTATTTTCCTGGGATTGTAGTTCAATTGGTCAGAGCACCGCCCTGTCAAGGCGGAAGCTGCGGGTTCGAGCCCCGTCAGTCCCGACGGATTCAATAAAAAAATTCGCCCCTTAGTTCTTTTTTCTTTCCTTTTTCCTTTCGCATTTCTCATCAAACAAATAGGGAAATTCGCATTACTTTAACTAGTACCGATTGATGGGAGAAAAACATATGTCGATTAGTACAATTATTGGTAGCATTCTATTCAGGATTCCAAGAGATACTGGATCTGATTTTTCGATTGCTCCCGATCCCCCTAATGGAATAGAGTACCATATCTTTCTCGGGAGCACATACACAAATGGGATTCGTTTCTTGTACGATACAAAATGAATTTAACATAATTACCCTACCTAATAGAATACTTTTCCAGATTCCATTATCTTTTTTTCTGGCTCCAATTTTGTGTAACTTCAATTACTAATTTGAATTTGAAAAATCTATTTCATTCAAATTGCACACTGAGCTTTTGATATATGTGCCCCGTACTAATCTAAGAAGGGGGAAGATAAAGATAAAGATCAAACAAGGATCCCACCACTCCTAGCAAAGGAAAGGAATGGAAAAGTTTTCCTTCTTATTTTTCCGTTTTCTTTTCGGGGTCCTATCGAATAAAGAACAAATCAAATCCTAAAATATTGAATTTGATGGAATATTATATCTTTTATTTTTATACCGGGACTCATCTTTATCACACTTCTTTGTCTTCCAAGAAAATTAGATCATTAAAATGGAGTTTAGAACTTAACTCCTTTCTTTTTCCATTTCACTTCTAGTGTTTGTTTGGGTTTGTGATTAATGGGAGTTGGAAGGTGGTCAGATGATACTTCATCAGATGATTGTACAAGGAAGACGTAGGGTAGGTTATCGAAAAGAAAAAAGAATGATCAAATAAATAAAAAAATTCTTGATTGGATCAGGAATCCAATTTTGGATTCGGTATGGATAAAAGATCTTCCTATGTTATACTATTCAATTCTCGACGATGAATTGATTTGATAGCTCAGATATTGTTATTCATGATATTGACCCGATTCAATATGATCGAGAGGTAATTCATCCATTGAATTTACAGGCGAAAGATTTTTCATCTCTATGGGATTAAATCCCGAGTTATTGCGAAGTAAAAAAACGATGAGATTATGGAAGTAAATATTCTCGCATTTATTGCTACTGCACTGTTCATTCTAGTTCCTACTGCTTTTCTACTTATCATTTATGTAAAAACAATCAGTCAAAATGATTAATTAATTTGAATAAAACTTGACTTCTGAGTTGATTGAAGAAAAAAATGAAAAGGATTCCAATTTCGCGTCTTAAATGAAATGAGCGGATTAGAATTAGCAGTATTCTATGAGATCCGATAGTATGGTAGAAATAAATATACGAATATTTATTTCTACCATATACTATCTATTAGTGTTATTGTAGTGTATAAAGTCGTACTCTATAATAAAGATAGGGGCTTAATATAGATCAATCTACAATACTCTTCATATATGTAGATTCCAATTCCATATATGGAATTGATATCTACATAGTACCCAATTCTATTTCTTTGGTACATCTATTTGTTCCGATCAATCTAAGATAATCGAAAGGCAACTCTTA